TTTCCATTTATTCATCAGAAGAAACGTCCCTTTTAAAGCAAGAATTGATTTTCCTTGATACCTAACATAATGCATGAAAGGATCTTTGAACAACCATAAATTTGCTGGAAAAGCCCTGGGAAAGTGCTCTCTTTTTCCATAGAAATAAATTCGTTCAATAAGGGCTCCAGAAGATGTTGATCGTAAGTGAGAAGATTGGTTACGGAGAAAGAGGAAGCCGGATTCATATTCACATACATGAAAAGTATATAGGAAGAAGAATAATCTCTGATTTCTTTTTGATTTTGAAAAAGAAGAACTGGCTTTCTTTGAATTTGAAGTAATAAGACTATCCCAATTATGACACTGATGGAGAAAGAATCTTAATAAATGCAAAGAGGAAGCATCTTTTATCCAATAGCGAAGAGCCTGAACTAATATTTCCAGATGGGCTGGGTAAGGTATTAGTATATCTAATACATAATTTAAATGTGAAAAGTTGTCCTCTAAAAAAGAAAATATTGAATGAATTGATCGTAAATTTTCGGATTGAACTACCCCTTTCCTTTCTAGGGAAGATATTAATCGCAGAGACAATGGAATTTCCATAATGATTGAAGAAACCTCTGACATTATTTGCGAATAAAAATGATTGGTCTGCCCCAAAAAAGGAGTCTGTTTAGAGTCATTAACAGAAAGAATCAAATGATTCTGTTCATACATTCGAATGATTAAACGTTTCACAATAAGTAAGCTGGATTTATTGTCATAACCTGCATTTTCCAACAAAATTGATCTATTTAAACCATGATCATGAGCAAGTACATAAATATACTCCTGAAAGATAAGTGGATATAAGAAATAGTGTTGTTGAGATCTATCTAGCCCTAAATAGCTTTGGAATTTATCCATTTGAAATTCTATTTAAATGAAAGGTAGAGAATTTTGGGGTTATAAATGATACATAGTGCGATACAGTCAAAACAAGGTATTATAGTACAAACCGAATAGATACCTCGGATCCAGATAAACTTATCAACAGATTCTCTATCATCTCTTTTTCCATTTCATTTTAAGTTTTTATGTTCGTTTTCCTTATAGGATGACAAGATGATTAGAAATCCTTTACTTTTTTCAACCCAATCGCTCTTTTGATTTTGGAATTTGATTTATCAATATACTGTTTCTTATACACATACATCTCCATTATTCCATTATAGAATGGAGAGTGGTAATATTTAGGATTCATTAAAAAATCAATAATATTTTTTCCTGGGAGAAAGCCTTCCCGTATTGGGCACTAATATTTTTTTAACGTCTAATTAGATCGGGTAATCATTCAAATTCAGAATGAAAGCTCGTTGCTTTTTCTTTCCCTATAATAAAAATGAAATTAATTGAAGCCGTGGGGCCCTATCCATTTATTAATTCGACCCAACTTGAAATTGACTTCGGTTTGCTCCCTTTCAATAATTTAAAGAAGTCTTTGTACCGAGCCGGAAAGAATAAAATATTCTCATAACTCTTAATTGATACGACATGCTATTTTTTCCATTCATTCCCTTTCAGGATCAGTCGCGGTCTTCCAAACTTTACCGATAGTTATGGATGAATCCCTCGCTTCATCTAAATGTGTAAAAGATCCTAGCCGCACTTAAAAGCCGAGTACTCTACCATTGAGTTAGCAACCCAAATATAAAAGGGTATGTAGATACAATCAGAATAAAACAAAATTCTTAAATTAAAGCATTACTCTACGAAATAAAAAATCTAAAAAAATTTCTACTCTATTAAATTTTTCTACTCTATTTGGAACATAAAAATGACTAAATCAGAATCAGATGAAAAAATAAAAAATTGCCCGACCAAAAAAATAAATAAATGTAAAATGGTAGAACATCCCCTATTTCTATGTTATCCACTTTTTCAATCAAAAATCCGGGTATCAAAGCTAATCCAACGAACCCATCATTTGAATCAACAAGTAAAAATAAAAAAGAAAACCTATGGGACGGAAATAAATAGATCTGCTTATCACGATGAATTATATTTGTTCGATACAACGTTGTCAACATAAAGGTTAAGAAAAGAATACGATGAAAAAATACAAAAACTTAAATTGAATAATAGTAAAAAAAATTGAATAATAGTAAAAAAAAGGACTTGTGTTGGATTGGCACTGCATATACCTATATTTATATACTAAATTTTGAGTTTTTAGATTAGATGGAGAATAATAGAATAAAGAACTTCTATTCCTTGTTTGTTACTTGGTATTAGAGTTCAAATGAAAACCACCCGATTACAGGTAATGCCATAATTTTCTATTTTTTGAGGATCAATCAAATAAGGTTTCCTTAGAAAAAGATTCTATAGAAAAGGATTCTATAAAAGCAATGAGAAATAGATACGAATAGACCAAGAAAGGAAATAAAAAAACATAGTATAGAAAAGATATCCAAAATGATATAGAAATCACTATCCTACCCTTAGTTTTTATTTCCTTAATTTAATTTTGTTTGATTAGGGCAAAGTTACTTAAAAACCTCTGCCTTTTTTAAAATATCCTGAACAGTTCCTGTAGGCTGAGCGCCTTTTTCAAGGAAATAGAGAATAGCGGGAACGTTTAAATAAGTTTGATTCTTGATCGGATCATAAAAACCCACTTTCCGAAGATCTCTTCCTTCTCTTCGAGATCGAACATCAATTGCAACGATTCGATAGACGGCTCATCGGGATAGATGTAGATGAAAAAGAACCCCCCCCCTAGAACCGTATAGGAAGTTTTCTCCTCGTACGGCTCGAGAAAAAATGATTCGAAGTTTTATCTATGGATAAAATTTGATTAGAATAAATAGGAAAGGAATCCGTAAAATAAATTAATAAATTCTACAATTTCAATTTCACTCATTTTTATTTAGCTTACTTCCTGAAGAAGAAAAAATCATTTGTACTCATAACTCAAGTTCAATAATATAATATCTCAAATATCTTAAAGAAAAATCTTTCATTTAATATATATATTTTTTTTTGAGTGGTCTTTAACCCACCCTTTTTGTCTCGTTTAAAATCTATTTTGATTCGTTATTCGGATCCGTGAGACAATTGAAGTGGTGTTTCCTTGTTCTGGGATCCTTTATCTTTGTTTTAAATCATTGGGTTTAGACATTACTTCGGTGCTTCTTAATCCTTTCAAAATGGTAGCAACATACCCCTTTTGCGATTTCTTTCTATCAAAGAATCATACCGACGGTTGATTCGTGCGCGATACACTGCGTATCGAAAAAGTTTTAGCCGTTCCAACAAATTTTTTGAATTGAAAAATTGCTCGAATCGGATCCTTTCAATTTCTATATCGAAGATATCGAAGATATACTTACGAAGTTGTTCCAATTTATGAATTGGCATTAACCCTAGATCGTTGCCCCTGAGAAATTAATCAATACTTTCTACTCGAGCTCCATCATGAACTATTTACATTACAACCCAATAAAAAAAAAGAAGGGCTCTAGTAGAATAGAACAAATGACGTCGAGCCAAGAGCACCTTCATTCCTATATAAAATGGTGGATGTAAGAAAAAGAATCCACACCAGATCGTGTCCTTCAAGTCGCACGTTGCTTTCTACCGCATCGTTTTAAACGAAGTTTTACCATAACATTCCTCTAATTTGGAACCAGTACGGAATTGATTCAATTATGGAATCATGAATAGTCATTGGTTCAGTCGGTACAGAGACAAAGTAATTTATATTTTTTCTTATCTACATAGATAATAAAGATTTTTCTGAAGAAATATTAGCAAGACCCCAGCTTTTTTGTATGAATGGAACGTTTTTTTATAAATATCTATTTCAAAAAAATATCTAACAGAAATATCTAGAAATCTAAACTAAATAGATATAGAAATAACATAACTAACAGAAATCACACGAAAAAATAAATTCTATTTTACTCTGCCTCTTCAAGTGACTCAATAAGATAGACCGGCCCATTTCCAACTTCCCAAAGAGTCAACCCATAAGGAATCATTACAAATCTTGATACTTGAAAAAGTTTCCAACTTCTACATCATTATTTGAGTCAAGTTTTACAGTAAAGACTCCCTTTTATTATCATTATCATAAGAAAAAAGAAAGAAAAATCTCTGTTTCTTTTCGAATGGAATTGTCAATGATGTAAAGCAAATAAGCTAAATCAAACAATAAAAAAAATATAGAAAATATATATCATATCATTGTTAAATAAAATATTTTAAGGATGCCAATTCTTTTTCACAAAAAGGGAAACACTATTGTCACTGAAACAGGATAAGAATACATACCTATAGGTTAAGCGCTTCCTCTTTTATATGTATTTTCATTTCATATTTTTTTTTAACCTGATGAGGTTAAGTAATCTTTCTACAACTATGATCTACGGCCCATCTTAGCTTTATCTGGGTCACAAAGGGGTTCAGTTACTTTTGCATATCATTTGAACTCGATTTAGTTCAGTTTGTGAAAAACTCAGATATGCTTCCGCAAAGAATCATTCAAAATCAAAAAAGAAGGAGGAATAATATAATATTCTATGCAATATTAGACCTTGAAACAGAACCTCCTTGAACAAAAAACAAATATTAGGATACAATGGATACGCTCTGGGACGGAAGGATTCGAACCTCCGAATAGCGGGACCAAAACCCGTTGCCTTACCGCTTGGCTACGCCCCATTTCTATTTTTATTGGACACTAATACTAATAAAGAATAATATTGGTATTAAGTCTTCGTCAATTCCAGTCCAACTATCTAGAGAAACTCTTTTTTCTTTATCTTTATAGAATCTATTATAGATTCATGCTAGGATTTTGGCATGTGTATATCTAGAATTCAACTAAATTTATTGATCATTACATATAATTCAATTAAGATATTGTATGAAAGTATGATTTCTTCTATTCTCCTTTGAGAATTGGAGGATTTTTGATTGAGCAGAAAAAAAAAGAAGGATTTTTTTGTTTACCTTACTTTCTTCATTTTTCCTTAACTCAATCAAAATGCAATTATTTCGACGAAAAAAAAGTCTGTTATGCTTAATATTTTTAGTTTGATCTGTCTTAATTCTGCCCTTTATCCGACTAGTCTTTTCTTCGCCAAATTGCCCGAAGCCTATGCTTTTTTGAATCCAATCGTAGATGTCATGCCAGTTATACCCCTGTTCTTTTTTCTTTTAGCCTTTGTTTGGCAAGCTGCTGTAAGTTTTCGATAAGAGCTTTAATACTATCCTAGAAAATTCATGATTTATTCGAGAAAAATTATAACAATTGATAAGATCAAATAAGTCTGACAGTATGAACCTTCGATTCAAACTCTCGGATAGTCGCGAGAAATCCGGCTCGCCCTATTTCCTTTCCCCATTTGAATCCTTTTTTGGGGAAATACCTTATGAGCTTAGGGTCCCTTAGAATATCTAATTGTGGGTATGAAAGTGATTTGTGGTAATTAAATTAAAGACTCTTATTACAAATTTCAACTTCATTTGATTTGAATTTCTGAACATTCTTTTCTATTTCTATAATTAATTTCTTGGTGTCAAAATAGGATATGTGATATAAAAGTGGAGGATCTATTATCTTTTCTCGTTTTTCTTTTTCAAAAAATGATCTTGGAGGTTGTGTAATGCTTACTCTCAAACTTTTCGTTTACACAGTAGTAATATTCTTTGTTTCTCTCTTCATTTTTGGATTCCTATCCAATGATCCAGGACGTAATCCTGGACGTGAAGAATAAAATAAAAATTTTGTTTTTCTTGTTTGATTTTACAATTTTATTAATATTTTATTTTAGCTATTCCACATATTTAATTTAATTAGGAAAAAAAAAGAAAAAGGGGTTTGCAAAAATTGAAAGAAAAAAATAGAAAGTCATCAACGGAAACGGAAAGAGAGGGATTCGAACCCTCGGTACGAATAACTCGTACAACGGATTAGCAATCCGCCGCTTTCGTCCACTCAGCCATCTCTCCCAATTGAAAAAGATAATTACTATGTTACATTACACATCAAGTAAGGATTAAATAAAGTATTTCTTTTACATTCTTTATCGTTATTATAGAATTAGCAATTCCATTTAGATGCTCGAAAGATCCAAATAGAATAGAAAGATAAATAAAGAAGACCTTCTTGCTTTTATTTTGTTCGAAGTGCCTTTTGGGCCTGGCCCGGTCAATACCCAGCCGGGCCTTTTTTTGTTCCAATGAATTCCCGTTTTTTTGTTTATAGGCAACATACTCTAAATAGCCAATTTGGTATCTGTGTAAAAATTTCCCTTCTGGGGTTTACATATACTTATCATTTTTGTTATAATAGAATCCAGAAATTGAGAAGGATTTTTGATTCAAAAGAATCAATTAAGTATGTATCCATTTGTATTTTCTTATGTCATTAGGGAAATCAAATTTTAGCCAAGAATAAGTCACGAATTCTCAGTCAACGAATAGTTAATGGTTCCCTTTTCTCATAAATTTCGGCTTTTTTAAGCGAAAATAGACATTTGATTTTTCAATAGAAAGGTGAGTGGAAGTTTTTCGGCATTGTGGGAAGATACGATACAATCAATCGAGGGGGTAGATCAAATACATTACAATAAATAAATGAAATACAATAAGAAAGGATAAAAACTTTTCTAATTTTTATACATAAATTTAGATTTAGAAAAAGGATTCAAAAAGGGATGCAAGATGCAAGTACAATAAACTAAAGTTTAGTAATCCAACCGAAAAAGAAAAATTTTTTCCTATTGTGTATCATTTTGGCGGCATGGCCGAGTGGTAAGGCGGGGGACTGCAAATCCTTTTTCCCCAGTTCAAATCCGGGTGCCGCCTCATCAACAAATGAATCTAAATCTCTTATTCTGTTCTGCTGTCTTATTCTGTTCTGGGGATTTTGTAAAAGCTTGGAAATCCTTGAATCTCAAATTCAAAGAAAGATTATATTGGATGGATTTTTTTATAGTTTATAGAAAACAAAAAGTGCAAAAAAATTATTTTTTTTTTTAGACCCGTCGTCAAGAGTATAATATACTATCTCCCAACTCCTTCAGAGAGACAATCGGGAAAGGGTACGAATTAGATCAAATAGGAAATAAAAGTATGTAATAGATAGCAATTTTTTTTACTTTGAAGGGCAAGAAAAAGGAATGGGTCTCTTTTTTTATTACTAGATAGAATAGATGTTCCATTCCATTAGTAACATTCCCTTATAGTGTCATTGTATATTTTACTTGTATTTAGTCTTTCCCGATTAGAAATCATATAGGAATTTTTGAAATGGATTTATTTGACTGGTTCATCAATAGTGTTCGGCCAGAATCCCTTTTTGACTCTGGACCATTCATTCTACTATTATTAGTGAGCAATAATGGAATAATTCTATCATAGAGATAAGGGATATAATTCACATGGATATAGTAAGTCTCGCTTGGGCTGCTTTAATGGTAGTCTTTACATTTTCCCTTTCACTCGTAGTATGGGGAAGAAGTGGACTTTAGAAGCACTCCTAATTTAGTTAACGGTATCAATTGTTTTATAGATCGTTCTGCAACGCATTTTTTATTGAAATTGAAAATTATTTCAATTTCAATAAAAAGATCCTCATTTCAAAATTCCCTTGGATTCTAGTGGAGAAATGTATTCTATAACAGTAAAACGATTTTTTCAGATTCATCGGAATAAATAGATGTATCAAAGAAATAGAATGGGGTCCTACGTCAATTCCATATATGGATTAATAACTACATAGATTGAAGATAGAAGCTAATATAGTATAGCAACTTTATTAGAAAGTCAAGTACAATTTTATTTTATACATTACTATAACACTAATAGAGAGTATGATAAGAAAAAAATTTATTTCTTACCATACTCTCGGATCTCATAGAATACCGCCGATTATAGCCCGTTGATTTCATTTAATAGAATACTTTTCTTTTGATTTCTTCAAATATGGATAAGAATTCAGAAGTCAAGTTTCATTCAAAGTAATTAATTGTTTTGACTGACTGTTTTTACGTAAATTATAAGTAGAAAGGCAGTAGGAACTAAAATGAACAGTGCAGTAGCAATAAATGCAAGAATATTTACTTCCATAATCTCATCGTTTTTTTATTTCACAATAACTCGGGATTTAATCCCATAGAGATGATAAATCTTTCACCTGTCAATTCAATGAATGCATTACCTATCGATGATCTTGAATCGGATCAATATCATATCATGAATAACAATATCTGAGCTATTAAATTAATTCGTCGTCGAGAATTGAATAGTATAACATACGAAGATCCTTTATCCATACCGAATCCAATCTTGGATTCCCGGACCGAGCAAAAATTCCTTTTTGATCCTTCTTTTCTGTTCTTTTTTTGTATGTAGTCAAACGAAGTATCATCTAACCACCCATCCGTTTCCATTAAAAACCCAAAAAGAGAGGAATTAGGTTCTAAATTTTAATGATCCAATTTTCTTTGGAAGACAAAGAAGTATGAGAAAGATGCGGCGCGGGATAAAAGATGGAATATTCTATCAACTTCACTATTTTAGTTATTTTCATTTTAGTTTAGGGTTTATTCTTTCTTTGACAGAATCCTGAAAAAAAAAAGAGAGGAAACCTCTTCGGGATTCCATTATGCTCTATGTCCCCTCTTTCACAGAAAATGGAGAGGCGAATTGATGTACTTATTGGATCCGTCGGGACTGACGGGGCTCGAACCCGCAACGTCCGCCTTGACAGGGCGGTGCTCTAGCCTATTGAACTACAATCCCAGGGAAATAAGAAGAGATCTAGCAGAAAATTTGAATTCTTTTTTATTCTCTTGTATCAGGTAAGGTATTTCTTAAGAACAAGAGAGTTCTACCGTCTGATAGTAGATTGGCAAATTGTTGGGCCGAGCTGGATTTGAACCAGCGTAGACATATTGTCAACGAATTTACAGTCCGCCCCCATTAACCACTCGGGCATCGACCCAACGCCTAAATTTTTTAGACGTTCCATAATAAACTTCCTTTCGTCTACCAGGCAGACTTGACAAATACGGCTACGGATCATTTGATAGAAAATACCACTCCTATAGTCTTGAGTCTTGGTACACCCCCAGAGGGACTTGAACCCTCGTTTTCTCCGTGAAAGAGAGAGGTCGTAACCACTGGACCATAGGGGCCTACGGCCGCCTTCATAAATCAACTAGAAATAAAAGATCCCGAGGGCCGGCCAAATCAAAAAACACTAGAATATGGGTAATAAGACAAATACCATAGGTAATAAGAAAAATACCTTGAGGTAATATAAAAATAGAATAGGAAAAACATAATAGGTAATAAGGCCTAGTAGGGTTACCTTATTAACTTTAACTTAATATAACTCAGGCCGAGATCCGTCTTTAGTAGATCCATAGTATATAAATCAAACGGAAAAACTCCTTAAGTATTCTGGGGGTTAGTTAATGGTAATCAAATCAAACTTTACCATTAAACTATATAACCTTGAAACTTTATTTCATTGGTCTTTCTCATCTTTATCTCTCTCATTCACAAAGGGTTATGCGTTGGATCCATGATCCTTCACTCTGCAGTAGATTCAAGATGGTTTACCAAAATAGGATTTGGTCGGTCAAATTATATTGACCCCTAAGTCATACTGTCAATTGACAACACGACAGGAGGGTAATAAAAGAACGGAGAAGACATAGATATAAAATAAATAAATTAGATAGATATATCTGCGTTAATAATAATAAATATTCATATCATATAGTTTTCTGGTATTCAATATTCAAGTAGATTAGAATATCAATCAAGTAGATTAGAATATCAATACCGTTATATTATACTATAAAAATAAATAAATAGAAAATAAATATAAAATAAATAATATAATATTCTAAAAAAATCCCAAAGCATAGTAAGCCTAAGTGGGAGAATTCTGTTTCTAAGACTGTTTTATCAATTCCGTTCCGCTTGCATCTCTTAAAATTAAGTTTAAGTT